CATTATGTGAATCGAAAACTTAACATTGCTATCACAAGAATTGCAAAACCTTACGGGAACCCTAATATTCTTGCAGAATTTATAGCCGGACAATTAAAAAATAGAGTTTCATTTCGAAAAGCAATGAAAAAGGCTATTGAATTAACTGAACAAGCGGATACAAAAGGAATTCAAGTACAAATTGCAGGGCGTATCGACGGAAAAGAAATTGCCCGTGTCGAATGGATCAGAGAGGGCAGGGTTCCCCTACAAACCATTCGAGCTAAAATAAATTATTGTTCCTATACAGTTCGGACTATCTATGGGGTTTTGGGCATCAAAATTTGGATTTTTATAGACAAGGAAGAGGAATAAGAAAACTTTCATTGTTTTTTCCTTCTATCTATTGATAGAAGGAAAAAGGGAGAAACTCGTTCATTCTTTTTCCTACCAATCAAACTAATTCTTAATTCTATAGGGTTAAATAAAAATTCAATTGACCTTTTGATATAATTGCTATGCTTAGTGTGTGACTCGTTGGTTTTTTTTTAGGGTTAGGGTTACAAAAGACCGACCCGATAGTATGAAAACCAATTCATCACTTCATATTATCTGGATCTAAAGAACCAGTCAAGATATGTTAAATAAGTCATATCTTTGTAGCAACTGAAATAATTAAACTTTTTTAAAGCAAAATTACAGAAGAAAGGTGTGGATAAATGGAAGGATGAGAGAAAGAGAGAAAAATAATATCAATGATATAGAATTCTAATATGGAAGGTCTGTGGGTTATCTCATAAAAGACAATGTAATAAAGCATCAATACTAATTGATTCATACATAATGAAATTTTCAAGGAATTTCTGATAGAAGAGAAGAAAAAACTCAAGAGCTTCGAGTCAATAAAGACTAAGAAGGTTGACTCAAGAATAAATTAGATTATGAGCTCCGTTGTAGAATTCTGACCTAATCATTTAGTACGAAGTGGTGGAAACGAAGGAACCTGTGAATGCAAAAGATTTTATTAAACAAATGAATCTTAATAATTCACTAGTTAGGATGGCGAAATGAACCGGAAATTAATTCATCTATTCGGAAAAGTGACGAACAAGTGCTAGGACTGAAATAGAGATTGCAAGAGTCAATATTCGCCCGCGAAAACTTTCTTTTTTTGAATTGGTAAACTAGGACGTTAGAAAAAAAGAAAATCTTTTCTAAAAATGTTCTAATAGCTATTCAAATTAATTGAAATTCCATTTTGAATCCTTTTATTCGCGAGGAGCTGGATGAGAAGAAACTCTCACGTCCAGCTCTGTAGTAGAGATGAAATTCCGAAACAACCATCAACTATAACCCCAAAAGAACTAAATTCCGTAAACAACATAGAGGAAGAATGAAGGGAATATCTTATCGAGGTAATCATATTTGTTTCGGTAAATATGCTCTTCAAGCACTTGAACCCGCTTGGATCACATCGAGACAAATCGAAGCAGGTCGCCGAGCAATGACACGAAATGCACGCCGTGGTGGAAAAATATGGGTCCGGCTCTTTCCAGATAAACCAGTTACAGTAAGACCTGCTGAAACACGTATGGGCTCAGGGAAAGGATCCCCTGAATATTGGGTAGCTGTTGTTAAACCGGGGCGAATACTATATGAAATGGGTGGAGTAACCGAAAATATAGCTAAAAGGGCTATTTTAATAGCAGCATCCAAAATGCCTATACGAACTCAATTTATTATTTCGGGATAAAAATATAGAACCGACAGAAATGAGTCTTGGGGATGAAACAAAATCGCAGGTTTCTTTTTTTAGACTTAGACAAACAATATTTCTTTTATTTTTTTTCATCCTTTGCATTGGAAAAATAGACTCAAAAATTTATATGATTCAACCTCAGACCTATTTAAATGTAGCGGATAACAGCGGGGCTCGAAAATTGATGTGTATTCGAATCATAGGAGCTAGTAATCGCCGATATGCTCATATTGGTGACGTTATTGTTGCTGTGATCAAAGAAGCAGTACCAAATATGCCCCTAGAAAAATCAGAAGTAGTCAGAGCTGTAATTGTTCGTACCTGTAAAGAACTTAAACGTGACAGCGGTATGATAATACGATATGATGACAATGCTGCAGTTGTAATTGATCAAGAAGGAAACCCAAAAGGAACTCGCATTTTTGGGGCAATCCCCCGCGAATTGAGACAATTAAATTTTACTAAAATAGTTTCATTAGCTCCCGAAGTATTATAGAAGTATTATAAAATAAAAAGAGATCTGATATTTTTGGGGTATTTGAAAAGAAATAGTTTAAGAACTAGATTAATTCGTAGCTTGTGTTTCGCGTATATACCTTAAAAATTTTATATTCATAAACCAATAAAAAAACATGTTAATTATATCCAATTTTGAGACACCAAAAGTTTGAGTTCATCATGGGTAGAGACACTATTGCTGAGATAATAACCTCTATACGAAATGCTGATATGGATAGAAAAAGAGTTGTTCGCATAGCATCTACTAATATTACCGAAAATATTGTTAAAATACTTTTCCGAGAAGGTTTTATCGAAAACGTCAGAAAACATCGAGAAAAAAACCAAAATTTTTTAGTTTTAACCCTGCGACATAGCAGGAATAGGAAAAGACCCTATAGGAATTTGTTAAATTTAAAACGGATCAGCCGACCCGGTCTACGAATTTATTCTAACTCTCAACGAATTCCTAGAATTTTAGGTGGGATAGGGATTGTAATTCTTTCTACTTCTCGGGGTATAATGACAGATCGGGAGGCTCGACTAGAAGGAATCGGCGGAGAAATTTTATGTTATATATGGTAATCCATTTAATATCCAAATGAAATCCGAAACCTCTTCCTATTTGTAAAAAAAAAAAAGATAAGGGGGTGAGTTGTCTAATATCGTTTCTCCTCCATTAGTTGATACCTCAAGGGGGCTTTACCTGGAATGAAAGAACAAAAATGGATTCATGAAGGTTTAATTACTGAATCGCTTCCCAATGGCATGTTCCGGGTTCGTTTAGATAATGAGGATCTGATTCTAGGTTATGTTTCGGGAAAGATCCGGCGTAGTTTTATACGGATACTTCCCGGAGATAAAGTCAAAATTGAAGTAAGTCGTTATGATTCAACCAGAGGACGTATAATTTATCGACTCCGAAACAAAGATTTGAAGGATTAGGTGATTTTTATTCAATACGATTCAAGATAAAAAATTCCAAGAAACCTATTTTCTATCGAGAAGTAGATTCAGAATTAAGATAAGGAATGACAAATATGAAAATAAGAGCTTCCGTTCGTAAAATTTGTGAAAAATGTCGACTAATCCGTAGACGGGGTCGCATTAGAGTAATTTGTGCCAATCCGAGACATAAACAAAGACAAGGATAAAGGGATAATCAGACTCACTAAAGAGCTCAGCGTACAAATACAAATAAAGAATCTGTTTTGACATGAAATGGATATATCCATATATTTCTGACTCATATTTATGAGATGATACAATATGGCAAAAGGTATACCGAGAACTGGTTTACGTAGAAATGTACGTATTGGTGCACGTAAAAGTGCACGTAAAAGTGCACGTAAAATACCAAAGGGAGTTATTCATGTTCAAGCAAGTTTCAATAATACCATTGTTACAGTTACAGATGTACGAGGTCGGGTGGTTTCCTGGTCCTCGGCCGGTACTTGTGGATTCAAGGGTACAAGAAGAGGGACACCCTTTGCCGCTCAAACTGCAACATCAGTTGCTATTCGTACAGTAGTAGATCAAGGTATGCAACGAGCAGAAGTCATGATAAAAGGTCCCGGTCTCGGAAGAGACGCCGCATTACGAGCTATTCGTAGAAGTGGTATACTATTAACTTTTGTACGGGATGTAACCCCTATGCCACATAATGGCTGTAGACCTCCGAAAAAAAGACGTGTATAGAAATAAACAGTGAAGAAATTTCAAGAGAAACAAGAGAAATAAATAATTCAATCAAAAAAAATATTATTACTATGGTTCGAGAGAAAGTAACAGTATCTACTCGGACACTACAGTGGAAGTGTGTTGAATCAAGAACAGACAGTAAACGCCTTTATTATGGTCGATTTATTCTGTCTCCACTTATGAAAGGACAAGCCGACACAATAGGCATTGCGATGCGAAGAGCTTTGCTTGGAGAAATAGAAGGAACATGTATCACACGTGTAAAATCTGAGAACGTCTCCCACGAATATTCTACTATAACGGGTATTCAAGAATCGGCCCACGAAATTATAATGAATTTGAAAGAAATTGTATTGAGAAGTAATCTATATGGAACTTGTGACGCGTCTATTTGTGTTAGAGGTCCTGGATATGTAACTGCTCGAGATATCATCTTACCACCTTATGTAGAAATTGTCGACAATACACAACATATAGCTAGCTTGACAGAACCAATAAATTTACGTATTGGATTAGAAATTGAAAGAAATCGCGGATATCTTATAAAGATGCCACATAACTTTCAAGATGGAAGTTATCCTGTAGATGCTGTATTCATGCCTGTTCGAAACGTCAATCATAGTATTCATTCCTATGGAAATGGGAATGAAAAACAAGAGATACTCTTTCTCGAAATATGGACAAATGGCAGTTTAACTCCGAAAGAAGCACTTCATGAAGCCTCCCGGAATTTGATTGATTTATTTATTCCCTTTTTATATAAGGAAGAAGAAAACTTACTTTTAGAGGACAACCAACATATGGTTCCTTTATCCCCCTTTACTTTTCACAATAAATTAGATAAAGTCGGAAAAAACAAAATAGCATTGAAATCTATTTTTATTGATCAATTCGAATTGTCTCCCAGAGTTTATAATTGCCTCATAAGGTCCAATATATATACATTATTGGACCTTATGAATAAGAGTCAAGAAGATCTTATGAAAATTGAGCATTTTCGCCTAGAAGATGTAAAACAGATATTGGGCATTCTAGAAAAAAATTTCGCAATTTTTTTACCAAA